TACTATTTATATGAAATTTTGGAGAGAAGGGTATTAGTTTTTATAGTTACGGGAAAGATCTTTAAGTTCACTAGTTTCAGGAATTTCAAATTTTTTCACGTTTTTTTCAAAATTTGAAATTCCTGAAACTAGTGAACTTAAAGAAAATCTCGGCAAGTGGGTTTTAGATTTGTTAAAAATGCTAAGTATAATAAGCTCTTATTGAAGTATGGGATATTCCCTATCTGCCTGTTATGCTTATAGTAGAGAGAGATTGATTTGACGAGAATTGACTTTTTAATTAAAGTGTGGATTCCCCTCTTTATAAATTATTAATTATCATATATATATATATATATATATATATATATATATATATATATATATATATATATATGAATATGAATAACTGTAAATAATAATTATATAAGGAAGATTCTCATTTTATAAATAAAAAAAAAATGAGAATCTTCCTTTAAAATATCCAATAATATTTTCATGTCACTAAATATAAAGTTTTATTGGTATACATAAAGTAAATGTTTATTAATTTAAATAAAAAAGTTTTATTCTTGCTTAATAATTTACTATAAGTTTATTTTACATGTCAGTTTTTGCGTGATTATGATTATTTCTTAAAGAAATAATATTTTTATTAAAATCGCAGTATTTAATTTTATTAATCAAAGCAATTTGGAATTAGTAATATTTGATAGCACCGGCTAAAATCGTGCCAGCCGCCGCGGTTACACGGAGGGTGCAAGTGAATATTATTAGTTTATAGTTATATGAAAGTTATAGAAGTTAAAAATAAATTTGTTAGGTGAAATTTTAAATTTAATTAATCTCTTTAAAAAGTTATAGAAGCTGTGAAATTTAAATTTTAAACTAGGATTAGATACCCTATTATTTTAAATGTCAAAAATATGGCTTGAGTAGTAATAGTTATGTTCTTGAAACTCAAAGAATTTGGCGGTGTTTTAGTCCTTTCAGAGGAACCTGTCCCATAATCGATAATCCACGTAAAACCTTACTTAATTTTGTTTTCAGCTTGTATACCGCCGTCGTCAGAATGTCCTTTGAAGGCTTTAATTTTCTTAAATTTTTAATAGAAATGATGTCAGGTCAAGGTGCAGTTTATAATTAAGTGGAGATGGGTTACAATAAATATATTTATAATGGAAAATACCTTGAAATAGGTGTTGGAAGGTGGATTTGATAGTAATTTATTTAATAGAGTATAATTGATTTTGGCTCTAAAACATGCACACATCGCCCGTCGCTCTCGTTATTTAAGGCGAGATAAGTCGTAACATAGTAGGTGTACCGGAAGGTGCACCTGGAAAGTTCAAGACAGAGCTTGACTAGGTAAGCATTTCATTTACACTGAAAAGTCACTGTGCGATTCAGTTTGTTTTGAAAACTTAAATCTTATTATGTGAAGTTAGAAAAAGTTTTTATTTAATAAAATCATTTTTATTAAAAAAGGTTTGTGTATAGGATATAGATAAAATTATTTGTATGGTAGATAAATTGTATTGTGAAAGGTTGTTGAAATATTTTGAAAAATTAATTTTAATAAAGTAAATTTAGTTTATTGTACCTTGTGTATCAGGGTTTATCAAAAAATTTATAATTATTTATATTTCCCGATTTAAAGAGAGCTAATTAATTATGTTAGTTAATGTGGAATAATTATTAACAATAATTAATTAGAAATGAAACGTTATCCGTTCTTTAAGATATCTGGTTTTCTAAGAAATGAATTTAATTCAGATATTAAGCCTTAAGTATTTATTTAAAGGAAGTAGTTATAGTTTAATATTAATATTTTGGGGGATAAGCTTCAAAGTATAATTTATAAAAATAATTTTTAATAAAGATGTTGTAGGCTTAGAATTAGCCATCGAAATAAGGATGTTATAATTTAGTCTTATATTAATAAAATTTTCATAATATTTAAATAGTTCATTAGAATGTTATTTTGAATTTTAAAAAGTTAGTAATAATGATAAAATTAGTATAAAAATTGTTTATTATTTTAATTAATGGAAGGTTACATTAAGGAATTAGGCAAATAAATGCTCGCCTGTTTAACAAAAACATGTCCTCTTGAGTATAATTTGAGGTCTGACCTGCCCACTGAATTTTTAATTTGAAGGGCCGCGGTATTTTGACCGTGCAAAGGTAGCATAATCATTAGTCTTTTAATTGAAGGCTAGAATGAATGGTTGGACGAGGTATTGACTGTCTCAGTGTAAATGAATATAGAATTTAACTTTTAAGTCAAAAGGCTTAAATAATTTTAAAGGACGAGAAGACCCTATAGAGCTTTATATTAATTATTTTATTATTTATTTAGAAGTTTTTTTATAATAATTTTATTAATATTTTGTTGGGGTGACAGGAAGATAAATAAAACTCTTTTTAGTTTAATTACATTGATTTATGAATTGTTGATCCATTTTTAGTGATTATAAGACTAAGTTACCTTAGGGATAACAGCGTAATCTTTTTCGAGAGTTCTTATCGACAAAAAGGGTTGCGACCTCGATGTTGGATTAAGGGTAATTTTGGGTGTAGATGTTCAAAGTTTAGGTCTGTTCGACCTTTAAATCCTTACATGATCTGAGTTCAGACCGGTGTAAGCCAGGTCGGTTTCTATCCTTAATGAAAAATGATACTTTAGTACGAAAGGACCAAGTATTGGGAAAATGTTTCTTAATTGTTGATTAATAATAACATTTCTACTTTGGCAGATAAGTGTAATGAATTTAGAATTCATTTATGTAAATAAATTTTACAGGTAGAACTTGTTTATATACGATTGTCTTTTACCATTTGTGAGAAGTTTGATTTTAATTATTTGTGTGTTAGTTGGTGTAGCATTTTTAACTTTGTTGGAACGAAAGGTTTTAGGGTATATTCAAATTCGTAAGGGGCCCAATAAGGTTGGATTTGCAGGTATTCCTCAGCCTTTTTGTGATGCTATTAAGTTATTTACAAAGGAGCAAACCTATCCGGTTTTATCAAATTATTTGCCTTATTATTTTTCTCCTGTATTTAGTTTGTTTTTAGCTTTATTGGTATGAATAATTATGCCTTATTTAACGGGATTATATAGATTTAATTTGGGGTTATTATTTTTTTTGTGTTGCACAAGCTTAGGGGTTTATACTGTAATAATCGCTGGGTGATCTTCAAATTCAAATTATGCTTTATTGGGAGGACTACGGGCAGTTGCTCAGACAATTTCCTATGAAGTAAGTCTTGCATTAATTTTATTATCTTTCGTATTTTTAATTGGGGGATTTTGTTTAGTTGATTTTATTAAATTTCAGGAATATACATGGTTTCTTTTAATGACATTTCCCTTAGCTTTAAGTTGATTTGCTTCTTGTTTAGCTGAAACTAATCGAACTCCTTTTGATTTTGCAGAAGGGGAATCTGAATTAGTTTCTGGGTTTAACGTAGAATACAGAAGAGGAGGGTTTGCTTTAATTTTTTTGGCAGAATACGCAAGAATTTTATTTATAAGAATATTATTTTGTGTTATTTTTTTGGGCAGAGATGTTTACAATTTTGTTTTTTTTTTTAAATTGACATTTTTGTCTTTTATGTTTATTTGAGCCCGTGGGACCTTGCCACGTTTTCGGTATGATAAATTAATGTATTTAGCTTGAAAGAGTTTTTTGCCTCTTTCTTTGAATTATCTTTTCTTATTTATTGGCTTTAAATTGTTTTTAATATCTATTTTATTTTAGTGTATTTTTTTTAGTAAAGTTAATAGAAGAATTAAACTTCTGTCTTATGTTTTCAAAACATATGCTTTACATTAAGCTTCTTAACTTATTACTTAAGTAAATTGTCTCAAATCTTAAATATTAGTGGATTAATGATATAATAAGAGAAATAAAGAACGGTAAGGACTTGCCCTACTAAAACATATGGATCTTCGACAGGTCGAGCCCCAATTCAAGTAAGTAAAATTACGATAACTAATAGAGATCAAAAGAGAATTTGATTAATAGGGTAAAATTGAGTCCCTCGGAAATTTCTTTTATTAGAGAAAGGCAGAATCGCTAAAATAGCAATTGATAAAACAAGAGCAATAACTCCTCCTAATTTATTAGGAATTGACCGTAAAATAGCGTATGCAAATAAGAAGTATCATTCTGGTTGAATATGTACTGGAGTTACTAGAGGATTAGCTGGAGTAAAATTGTCAGGATCCCCCAATAGGTAGGGATCTAAAAGTGTCAAGACAATTAAAATCATTAAAAGTACTAAAAATCCGACAATATCCTTAAAAGAAAAATAGGGATGAAAGGGGATTTTGTCTACATTTCTATTTAGCCCTAATGGATTGTTTGAGCCTGTTTGATGGAGGAATAACAGATGAATTATTGTTATTGCAGCAACAATGAAAGGTAGCAAAAAATGAATCGTAAAAAATCGTGTTAAAGTTGCATTATCAACAGCAAACCCTCCTCATACTCATTGCACTAAGTCTAGTCCTAGGTAAGGAACAGCAGAGAGAAGGTTAGTAATTACAGTTGCTCCTCAAAAAGATATTTGTCCTCAAGGTAATACATACCCTATAAAAGCAGTCCCTATCACTAGGAATAAAAGAAGAACTCCCACAATTCACGTTTGTGTATATATGTAAGACCCATAGTATATTCCACGGCCTACGTGAAGATACAGACAAATAAAAAAGAATGAAGCTCCATTGGCATGTAGGGTCCGAAGAAGTCAGCCATAATTAACGTCTCGACAGATATGAGCTACTCTAGAAAAAGCTAAGTCAATATGGGCGGTGTAATGTATAGCTAGAAATAATCCTGTAGCAATTTGAATTACTAAACAAAGGCCTAATAATGAACCAAAGTTTCATCAAACTGAAATATTTGAAGGTGCTGGTAAATCTACTAATGCTCCATTGGCAATTTTAAGTAAGGGGTGTCTGGTTCGTAGGGGTTTATTCATTAGTTTTTTTGTCGTAACGGGCCTCTAAAAATATTAGTAATTTTTACTACAGCAATTAATGTCAAAAACAGATAAAGAACTAATATTAACGTGATATACCCTGTTGGCTGATTATAGAGTTTCATCAGAGTTGGTAAGGATTCTTCTGAATATATTAGAATGGAATTTATATTTAATATATCTCTATTTATTAAGTTAGTTATCCAGAGTGAAGAATCAAAAAATAAGGAGACGAAAATTAGCCCTGTGAATGGAATTCCGATAAAAACAATGATTTTAGTAGAGAGCGAAAATATTTCATTTGAAGCTAAACTAGTTACATAAATGAATAGCACAAGTAGCCCCCCAAGAAATACTAAGAATAAAATATAGGAAAATCAAAATCTTTGCGTTGTTAAACCCGTCAATAAACAGATTATTAAAGTTTGTAGTAATAATATTATCCCTATAGCAAGAGGGTGGGTTATTTGAGTAAAAATAAATCTTAAGGCGATTCTTGAGATGGTAATTAATTGATAAATACAGAGAGTAGTTTATATAAAATATTAGTTTTGGGGACTAATGAAAGGAGGTTTCTCTTTTCTCTGAAGTTTTAAAAGGAAATTCCTTAATTTTGATTTACAAGACCAATGTTTTGTTTAAACTATTAAAACTAATGTTAACATCTTTTTATTGAGGGGTGCCAGTTTTTTTATTTATATGTGGAGGATGAGTTTTTTCTTCTAAACGTAAGCATTTATTGTTGACTCTGTTAAGATTGGAATTTATTGTTTTAAGTTTGTTTTTAGTTTTGTTTATTTATTTAAATTTTATAAATTATGAATTATTTTTTAGAATAGTTTTTCTAACTTTTTCAGTTTGTGAGGGTGCTTTAGGTCTGTCTATTTTGGTTTCAATAATTCGAACTCATGGAAATGACTATTTTCAATCTTTTAGAATTTTACAATGTTAAAGTTATTAATTAGTTTATTGTTTTTAATCCCGTTATGTTTTATACAAAATATATGATGAATGGTTCAGTCAATATTGTTTCTAATAACTTTGGTGTTTATATTTATAAATGTTTTTAATTCTTTTTTTGGTAATTTAAGTTACTTTTTAGGGTGTGACATTATTTCATTCGGTTTAATTTTATTGAGATTTTGAATTTGTGTTTTAATAGTAATAGCGAGAGAATCTGTTTTGCGGTCTCAAAATTATGCCGGCTTTTTTTTACTTATAATTATTAGTTTAATAATTTTGTTGTATTGTACTTTTAGAACAACAAATTTATTTATATTTTATTTATTTTTTGAAAGAAGATTAATCCCTACATTGTTTTTAATTTTAGGATGAGGGTATCAGCCAGAACGTTTGCAAGCTGGAGTATATTTACTGTTTTATACTTTATTAGCTTCTTTGCCCCTATTGGTAGGTATTTTTTATTTATACGGAATAAATTTTTCTCTATATTTTTCTTTATTGGATAAGAGTAGTGGGTTAAATTTAATTTTTTATATTTGTATAATTTTTGCATTTTTAGTTAAGATGCCTATATTTTTAGTTCATTTGTGATTGCCTAAGGCTCATGTTGAAGCACCTGTTTCAGGATCTATAATTTTAGCTGGAGTTCTTTTAAAGCTAGGAGGATACGGTTTATTGCGGATCTTTAAGATTTTAGTTTTATCTGGACTTGCATTTAATTTTTTTTGAGTGAGAATTAGTTTGGTTGGGGGAGTATTAGTTAGCTTGATTTGTTTACGTCAGACAGATCTTAAGGCTTTAATTGCTTATTCCTCTGTAGCTCATATAGGGATTGTCCTGGGGGGATTAATAACAATAACTTATTGAGGGTTTTGTGGTTCATTTACTTTGATAATCGCTCATGGGCTATGTTCTTCAGGATTATTTTGTTTAGCCAATATTTCTTATGAACGATTAGGGAGCCGAAGTTTATTAATTAATAAGGGATTAATAAACTTTATACCTAGAATGACTTTATGATGATTTTTACTTAGCTCTTGTAATATGGCAGCCCCTCCTTCTTTAAATTTATTGAGAGAAATTAGCTTATTAAATAGTCTGGTTGCTTGATCTTGAACTACTATGTTAAGTTTGAGCTTGTTATCATTTTTCAGAGCTGCTTATACTTTATACTTATATTCTTATAGTCAACATGGTAAAATTTATTCAGGCGTTTATTCATGTGCAATGGGGTACTCTCGTGAATACATTTTATTATTTTTACACTGATTCCCTTTAAATTTGTTAATTTTAAAGAGTGAGCCTTGTATACTTTGATTATAAATACTTAAGTAGTTTAAATAAAATTTTGATTTGTGGTGTCAAAGATATGATGAATTTCATTTTAGGTCGTGGGTTCTTTATCAATTTGTTTAATTAGTTTTATTGTGTTATTTAGTTTAGCTATTTCTCTTGTAAGAATAGGATTTTATTTTATCATGCATGATTTAGTGTATTTTATTGAATGGGAGATTTTAGCTATAAATTCAGGTTCTATCGTTATGACCATTCTTTTAGATTGAATATCTTTTATTTTTATAGGATTTGTATTGTTTATTTCTGCTTTAGTGATTTTTTACAGTGAAGAGTATATGGGAGGGGATTTAAATATTAATCGGTTTATTATTTTAGTTTTAATATTTGTTCTATCAATAATGTTTTTAATTATCAGTCCTAATTTAATTAGAATTTTATTGGGGTGAGATGGATTAGGACTAGTGTCTTATTTATTAGTTATTTATTACCAGAATGTTAAATCTTATAATGCAGGTATATTAACTGCTCTTTCTAATCGAATTGGAGATGTTGCGCTATTGTTAGCGATTGCTTGAATGTTAAATTTCGGATCATGAAATTATATTTTTTACTTAGAATGTAGTCAAAATAGAACAGAAATAATAATTATTGGAAGTTTAGTTATATTGGCCGCAATGACTAAGAGAGCTCAAATTCCTTTTTCTTCATGGTTGCCTGCTGCTATGGCGGCTCCTACTCCTGTGTCTGCTTTAGTCCATTCTTCCACATTAGTTACTGCTGGGGTGTACTTACTGATTCGATTTAATGTTTTATTGGCTGAGTCTTTTTTAGGGAAGATTCTTTTATTATTTGCCGGGCTAACTATATTTATAGCTGGATTAGGGGCTAATTTTGAGTTTGATTTAAAGAAAATTATTGCTCTTTCAACTTTGAGCCAATTAGGTCTCATGATAAGAATTTTAGCTATAGGATTCCCTAAGTTAGCATTTTTCCATCTTTTAACCCATGCTCTTTTTAAGGCCTTATTATTTATATGTGCAGGAGCTATTATTCATAATATAAAGGATTCTCAAGATATCCGCTATATAGGGGGGTTAGTAATTCAAATGCCTTTAACTTCTTCTTGTTTTAATTTATCGAATTTAGCTTTATGCGGAACTCCTTTTCTGGCTGGGTTTTATTCGAAGGATTTAATTTTAGAAGTTGTTTCATTAAGTTATATGAATTATTTTAGATTTTTATTGTATTTTTTGTCTACGGGTTTAACTGTTTGCTATTCATTACGCCTTGTCTATTATTCTATGAGAGGGGACTTTAATACATTTTCTTTGCACCCATTAAATGATGAGGGTTGGGTCATACTTCGTGGTATAATAACTCTTTCTTTTATGGCCGTAATTGGTGGGAGTCTTTTAAGTTGGGTTTTATTTCCAACCCCACAAATGATTTGTTTACCTTTTTATTTAAAAACTCTTGCATTAAGTGTAAGAATTTTAGGAGGATGAATTGGGTATGAATTGGCTAAATTTTCTTTAAGTTATGATTTACAAACTCTAAAATTACATTTTTTAACGAGTTTTATGGGATCTATGTGATTTTTACCTTTTATCTCTACTTATGGAGTGAGAGCTACGCCGTTATATATCGGGGGATCAACTATAAAATCATTTGATCAAGGGTGATCTGAGTTTTTTGGTGCTCAAGGATTGTACCAATTATTTAGTGATTGATCAAAAATCAATCAATGATGACAAAATAATGATCTTAAAACTTATTTAATTAGTTTTATTTTATGGGTAATTATTTTATTATGTTTAGTGTCTTTATATTCAAATAGCTTATATTTAGAGCATAACACTGAAGATGTTAGGGAAACTATTGTAGTTTTTGAATAAGTATATTTATAAAAGTTAAAACTTTATTTTTACAGTGAAAATGTAATGTTTTAATAAACTATATAAATAGAAGTATAAACGGAGTTTAACCGCTAAAGAAAAAAGTTAGCAGCTTTTTCTTGAACCTCAAACTTCCTTAATTGGAATAATAATTCAATTTTATCATTAACAGTGATATGCCTCTTTTTGGCTTCAATTAAAGAATAAGGATAAAATGTTATCTAAGATCAGGTCGAAACTGAATGCAATTAATCGCTTCTTATTCTAAGACAGATTGATACTCAATACTTTTTGGATGCAAACCAAATGTTATACTTAACTACAGTCCTAGTGGGCTCAGTCTAAAGCTCCTTGATTTCACTCGTGATATAGCCCCAACAATAAAATGAATAAAAAAAACGGTCTTACACTTGCTCAAATTCAGATGTTAGAGAATGGAAAAATAAGAATTATGGGCAAAAGAAGGGCGATTTCTACATCAAAAATTAAGAAAATCACAGCAATTAAAAAAAATCGTAAAGAAAACGGTAACCGGGAAGAACTTTTTGGGTCAAATCCACATTCAAAGGGAGAACTTTTTTCTCGATCGATAATAGATTTTTTTGATAAGATTGAAGCTAATAATATTACAATTACAGCAATTAAAATAATTAGAGTAGCAATTAAAGTTATAGTTAAAATTATTTATTCTGAATATAATTCAGTCCTCTTGATTGGAAGTCAAATATACTTGTATACTAAATAAATTTAATTTAACTACCTCATCAGTAAATTGAAATATATAAAAATAATCATACAACATCAACAAAGTGCCAGTATCAAGCAGCAGCTTCGAATCCAAAATGGTGGCTAACTGAAAAATGATAGAGAGAATGTCGAATTAAACAAACTAGTAGAAAGGTTGTTCCAATAATAACATGTAAACCATGGAAACCTGTAGCTACGTAAAAGGTAGAACCATAGACGGAGTCAGAAATTGCAAATGGAGCCTCAATATATTCATATGCCTGTAAGATAGAAAAATAAATCCCTAAGATCACAGTAAAAAATAATCCCTGAAGGGTTTGAGAATGATTACCCTCTATAAGTCCATGATGGGCCCATGTAACCGTAACTCCCGAAGCCAATAAAATAGCTGTATTTAATAAAGGAATTTGTAATGGATTAAAAGGAGTAATTCCAGCAGGAGGTCATATGGCTCCTAATTCAGTTGTTGGAGAAAGTCTTCTATGGAAGAAAGCTCAAAAGAATGAAAGGAAAAAAAATACTTCAGAAACAATAAATAAAATTATTCCTCAACGTAACCCTAAAGTTACAGGGTAAGTGTGAAGCCCTTGAAAAGTTCCTTCTCGAGTGACATCTCGTCACCATTGAAATATCGTTAAGGAGGTGATTGTTAATCCTAATAATAATAAATTAGTTCTATATTGATGAAATCATCTTAATAAACCAGATACAGTCACTAAAGCTCCAATAGCCCCAGTTAGGGGCCAAGGGCTTTGATCAACTAAATGATAGGGGTGATTGGCGTGTGTTGACATTAATTAACTTCTCTAGAGTATAAAGTTCTTAATACAGCAAATACATAAGCTTGAATGATTGCTACGGCTGATTCTAAAGCTAAAAGAGCAAGCTGTGCAATAATTAAAAGAGAAAGAATCGAATAAGATAAGCTAGGCCCCGTATTACCTAAAAGTGTGAGAAGTAAATGCCCAGCAATTATATTAGCAGCTAATCGAACTGCTAAAGTTCCTGGTCGAATTACATTTCTGACAGTTTCGATGCAAACCATAAAAGGTATTAGGACTGCAGGAGTCCCTTGCGGAACCAAATGAGCAAATATGTGTTGAGTGTGATTAATTCAACCATAAATTATAAAACTTAATCATAAGGGAAGAGCTAAAGCTAACGTTAAGGTAAGATGGCTTGAACTGGTAAATACATAAGGGAAGAGCCCTAAGAAATTATTAAATAAAATTAAAGAAAATAATGAAATAAAAATAAATGTTCTTCCATTATGACCAGTGGGCCCCAAAAGAGTCTTGAATTCATTATGTAAGGTTAATATAATTTTATTTCAAGCTAGATGGTACCGTGAGGGTAAAAATCAGTAAGTAGATGGAATTAATGTTAATCCTAAAATTGTTCTAATTCAGTTTAACGATAAATTTATTACACTTGTAGAGGGATCAAATACAGAAAAAAGGTTTGTTATCATTTTCAATTAAAAGAAGTTTGTGAAATCTTTTTTTCAGAGATTTCAGGAGATTTAGGAAGAAAAGAAAAATAATTTATAGCACTAAAAATTACTAAGATTGCAGAAAAAGCAATAAATAAGGTTAATCAACTAATTGGGGCTATTTGTGGGATTAAAGAATATTAGATTAATACTAATAATTTCAGCATGACATACTGAGGTTAAATTTAACTAATTCTTTCACCAGAAGTAAATGCTACCTTACTATAAAGTGGTTTAAGAGACCAATACTTGCTTTCAGTCATCTGATGAAGCTTCACTCAATGAAGTAACTCATGAAATAAAAATATTTGTAGGAACACTTTCAATAACAATAGGTATAAAGCTATGATTGGCCCCACAAATTTCAGAACATTGCCCAAAAAATAATCCAGGACGATTTATTAAAAAACTAGTTTGATTAAGACGCCCAGGAGTGGCATCTACCTTTACTCCTAAAGCTGGGACAGTTCATGAGTGTAAGACATCAGCTGCTGTTACTAATATTCGAATTTGAGTGTTTATCGGTAAAACTGCTCGATTATCGACATCTAATAATCGAAATCCATCATTGTTTAATTCATTGTAAGGAGTTATATAAGAATCGAACTCTACTTGTAAAAAATCAGAATATTCGTAACTTCAGTATCATTGATGTCCAATTGATTTTAATGTAATTGCAGGGTTACTTACTTCATCTAAAAGATAAAGCAATCGTAAAGACGGTAGGGCAATAAAAATTAACGTTACAGCTGGTAAGATAGTTCAAATAATTTCAATAGTCTGTCCTTCAAGTAAATACCGGTTAATATTTAAGTTAAAAAAAAGGGTTGCTAGCAAATAGCTAACTAAAGCAGTAATTATAATTAAAATAAGTATAGCATGATCATGGAAAAAAGTTAATTGTTCTATTAAAGGGGAAGCTCTATCTTGGAGACTTAAATTTGCTCATGTTGCCATTAATTTTCTAACAAAAGGTTAATCCTTTATAAATGGAGCTTAAATCCAGTGCACTTATCTGCCATATTAGAACCCCGAAAGTATTGGTAGTTCAGAATAACTATGTTCAGCAGGAGGTAAGTTTTGGTATCATTCAATTGAAGTAGTTATTTGTAAAGGAAATAAAGCGATTCGGTTACTTACCATTCTTTCTCAAATAATAAATAAAAGGAAGAGAACCCCAATAAATGAGACCGTCGAACCAATCGATGAGACTACGTTTCATGTAGTATAAGCATCTGGATAATCAGAATAACGCCGAGGTATCCCTGCAAGCCCTAAAAAATGTTGAGGGAAAAAGGTTAAGTTAACTCCAAAGAATATAATACAAAATTGAATTTTAAGTCAATGGGGATTTATTGTCAATCCGGTGAATAAAGGGTATCACTGAATGAATCCTGCTATAATTGCAAAAACTGCTCCTATAGATAATACATAATGGAAATGGGCTACTACATAATACGTATCATGAAGAATAATATCTACAGAAGAATTAGCTAAAACAACTCCGGTAAGACCTCCAATAGTAAATAAAAAAACAAATCCTAACGCTCACAATAAAGCTGGGCTGTAATTAAGTTGAGACCCGTGAAGAGTAGCCAATCAACTAAAAATTTTAATTCCAGTTGGAACTGCAATAATTATAGTCGCTGATGTAAAATAAGCCCGAGTGTCAACGTCTATTCCTACTGTGAACATATGATGAGCTCAAACAACGAACCCGAGAAGACCAATAGATAATATAGCATAAATTATCCCTAGAGATCCAAAAGCTTCCTTTTTCCCTCTCTCTTGACTAATGATGTGAGAAATAAGACCAAACCCAGGTAAAATTAAAATATAGACTTCAGGATGCCCAAAAAATCAAAATAAATGTTGATAAAGAATAGGATCTCCCCCTCCTGCAGGATCGAAGAAAGAAGTATTTAAATTACGGTCAGTTAGTAGTATAGTAATAGCTCCTGCTAATACAGGTAAAGACAGGAGTAAAAGTAATGCGGTAATTACTACGGCTCATACGAATAAAGGCATTCGGTCTAAAGTTATTCCTCTAGAACGTATATTAATTACTGTAGTAATGAAATTTACAGCCCCTAAAATTGAGGAAACTCCAGCTAAGTGCAGGGAGAAAATGGCCAAATCAACAGAAGAGCCAGCATGGGCAATCCCTGCTGATAGGGGCGGGTACACTGTTCATCCAGTTCCGGCTCCATTTTCTACTAAACTACTAGCTAATAGGAGGGTTAAGGACGGCGGTAGAAGTCAAAAACTTATATTATTTATTCGAGGGAAAGCTATATCAGGAGCTCCTAATATTAAAGGAACTAATCAATTTCCAAACCCTCCAATTATAATAGGTATAACTATAAAAAAAATTATTACGAATGCGTGAGCAGTTACAATAACGTTATAAACTTGATCATCTCCAATTAAAGACCCGGGTTGGCCAAGTTCAGCTCGAATTAATAGACTTAAAGAAGTTCCAACTATTCCAGCTCAAGCTCCAAAAATAAAATATAAAGTTCCAATGTCCTTATGATTTGTTGAGAATAATCATTGTCGCGGTAGAATGGCTGAGATTTAGGCAATAGATTGTAAATCTATTTAGGAGGGGAAACCTCTTCTACCAAAGGCTTTATAGTCATTAATGATATTAGACTGCAATTCTAAAGGAGCAGAATCTCTGCTAAGGCTTAAAGGATAAATATCTTTATTGACAGCTTTGAAGGCTATTAGTTTAATTAACTTAAAGCCTTAAATAACTCTAAATAGTGTTGCACAGAAAATTAGGCCGAAAGTTGAACATGCCGATAGAATTAAGGCAACTAAATTAGTTGTATTATTAGGGGCATATAAGTAATTTCATGTTGGCTCAGCATAAGTAAGTATAAAGGCTCCAAAACTTGTCCGCAAATAATAAAATAAGGTGATTAAGGTTATAATTACTATAATTGAAACTAAAAAGATTATGCCTGATTGGGTTATTGATTGAATAATAATTCACTTTGGTAAAAATCCCAAAAAAGGGGGCAACCCTCCTAATGAGAGCAAAGTAATAAATAAGGCAAATTTAGTAACTGGGTTAATATAGTTAAGAGAAAAAATTTGCTTTACATGAAAAAGCTTAAATGTATTTATTATAAAAATAATTGCTATAGATAAAAAACTATAAACACTAAAATATAAATACCATAAGTTTTCTCCGACCCCTATAGCCGCAATTAATCATCCTAAATGATTAATAGAGGAATAGGCTAAAACTTTTCGCAGGGAAGTTTGGTTAAACCCCCCCAATGACCCAACTAGTACCGATAAAGCAATAATAATTGATGTAAAAACTCTTATTCTTAAATTATAGGAGAGTAACATAAGTGGAGCAATTTTTTGTCAAGTTATTAGTATTAATCCATTTATTCAGTTTAGTCCCTCCATAACCCCTGGAAACCAGAAATGGAAAGGGGCGGCTCCCATCTTTAATAGTAATGAAGAACTAATCAAAATTCTCATGAAAGTTGATTCTATTAATAGAGAGCCTGAAGTGTTAAATATTAGAGCAGCAATAATAACAGTAAACAAAAGAGTTGCTGAAGCTAATGCTTGAGTTAAAAAGTATTTTAATGAAGCTTCCGTGGACAAAAGATTCTTTGTATTAGTTATTAGGGGAATAAAAGACAGCAAGTTGATTTCGAGACCTATTCAAGCTCCAAATCAGGAATTAGCTGAAACCGAAATCATTGTGCCTCTAATTAATGTTATAAAAAATAAAAACTTAGTTGGATTATTGAGCACTAGGAAGAAGAGGGTTAGAACCTCTATAAATGGGGTATGAACCCATTAGCTTTATTAGCTTATCTTTCTCGATTATACCCTAGTGTATGGTGCACAAAAGTTTTTGAAACTTTTAGAAATAGTTCAAATCTATTGGTTATAATGAAGGTAATATTAAATTACTTGATTTATCCTATCAAGATAACCCTTTAATCAGGCACTTCATT